TTGAATCCACCTCTATGGTCCCATATTTAGTAATTCCTGAACTACTTCTTCTGTATCGGGGATCGTCGAAATAAGCAAGAATACTATTTCTACGTAAAATCCCATTTATGGGTATTTCAATCGAGATACCAGAACGGGGCATTAGTTCTTTCTCCCGTTCTTGATCATATTGGAATGGGATGATGAATCTATTTCTTCGCCTTTTCGCCAATAAATCAGAATTCTCGTGGAGAATGGCAGGATATAGGAAATTCCAATGACCATTAGATATGATTCGATCAGGTCCTGAATAATCAAGAATCCCCTGCCCTTTTTTACTGGAAGGATCCGAACTAAACAATTTGTGTCTCACTCGATCATTAGTCACTGAGAGGTCAGAAATATATCTCCGTTCGACAGAAAGAGAATGAACATTCATTTGATCTTGATCCTTGTGGAGCGAAAAAGTGACTATACTGGATCTGCACGGACCTCCTGATAATATCCATAAATGACTTGTTTTTGGTAAGAGATGAACATTACCATATCTATATTCAGGCGCATGGTACACATCGGTACTCCAGTGCATTTCTCCCTCTGAGTCAGAATAAATATGTTTTCGAACCCTCTCTTTAAAATTGAAAGTGGATGTTCCAGCGCGAATCTCAGCAATCACTTGTTCTGATTCTACATATTGATCGTTTTGAACTAAAAGAAAACTTTTTGGTGGAATATTCACATTATGTAGAATATCCTGACTCCCAATAGTTACATACAGGTCTATATAACATAGAAAAGCAGGATGTCCATGACGTGTACGTGTGGGATGAACCAAATCCTCATTGAATTTGATTTTTCCATTAGAAGGAGCTCGTACATGTTCTGCAGTACCACCTGTAAATACTCCACCGGTATGAAAAGTTCTTAATGTTAGTTGAGTCCCTGGTTCCCCAATTGATTGACCTGCAATAATACCTACTGCTTCTCCCAATTCGACCAGGTCGCCATGAGTGGGACTCCGACCATAACATAATCTACAGATCCAAGATGTACTCCTGCAAATAAAGGGGGTTCGAATATATATTGATTGTGCTCGAAAGGTTATGAATCGATTGACAAGTCCAATACCAATATCTTGATTTCGAGTGGCAATGCATCGTAGACCCATATATATATCGTCTGCTAATACACGACCAATTAGTGTTTGGATCAAAATTTTTTCCGTCGTCCCATTTCGAGGACTCACGGAAATACCTCGGATAGTGCCACAATCTGTTCTACGCACAACAATGTGTTGAACTACTTCAACAAGTCTACGCGTGAGGTATCCAGCATCTGATGTTCGTACAGCAGTATCCACAACTCCTTTGCGGGCTCCGTAGCAGGAAATTATATATTCCGTTAAAGAAAGTCCTTCGCGTAAATTGCTTTGAATGGGTAAATCAATCATTTGTCCTTGGGGGTCCGACATTAATCCTCTCATACCTACTAATTGGTGTACCTGAGATGCATTTCCTCTAGCTCCCGAAAAGGACATTATATGGACTGGATTAGAAGGATCAGTCATCCTAAAATTAGGATGCATTTCTTGTCTCAAATATTCACTTGTAGCATACCATATCTCAATGGATTGACGCAATTTTTCTACCGCGTGTACATTCCCATAATGATGGTGCTTTTCTAAAATCAAACTTTGTTGTTCAGCATCTTGGACTAGCCATCCCTTAGAAGGTATTGTTAAAAGATCATCAATTCCTAATGAAATGGATGTAGCAGTGGCTTGCTGGAAACCCAGAGTCTTTACTTGATCCAGGATGTGCGATGTATATGCCATTCCGAAGTGATCTATTAATCTGCTAATAAGTCGTTTCATGGCAGTTGCATCTATCACTTTATTGTGAAAAACCAGATCGGCCCGTTCTGCCATAAGTACCTCCATATTCCGCTGAGTAGGATTCGACAATGGGTTTGAGTCAGTGATTTGAAGACTTCCTTTCCTCGATCTTGATTCACGTAGAAATTCAGGAATTATGATACCGGTTGAGCCGTAGAGAACCGAATTCCCACGGTATCACATAATTACTTAGCTTAGGTATCGTATGAGTAGGCCCGACAAAACCCTTGTATGGCTTCTTCTATTTCTCGATAAAAAGAAATATGACCAACAGTTGTTCGAATGTATATACAAAGGATTTCTTTTTTTACACTTCTTACTATTAGATAGTGCCCATAAATCTCATGATAGGTACCCAAAGATTCATATTGAACTTCGATGGGAACTTCTCTTGAGGCAATGACACGTTGATCGAGTCGCCACCGGAGCCACAAAGGACTATCTAAATTGATTCGTTTCTGCCGATAAGCTCCAAGTGCATCATAGGAACTACAAAAATAGGGTTCTTTCTCTTTCGTATACTTATTATCGTCAACCGTTTCATTTTGATAGTTTCTTCGATTACATGGATTATACCTATTTGAACAAATACCTCGACGATTCCCGATCGTTAATATATAGAGTCCA